CGCCTCGTGATCGTCAACCAATTCTGGGCTTCAATATAATTACCAGGAGTAAGCGTTATAGCCTGTTTCCAATACTCAGCGGCTTGAGCGAACCAAGCCTCCGCCATTTCAGAATCTCCTTGTTGAATGGCCTGTTCTCCACGGTCGGAATAGGCGGGTCAAGTCCCTCCCTGAGAACCGTACTTGAGAGTTTCCTACCTCATACGGCTCAACAACCAACTCTTTTGTTTTGGTGTACCAGTTTTTTAACTTTAACCCACTTTAACTTTATATCTAAATTGAATGTCTAATTGAATGAGATTTCGTATAGATATTTGGTTATTCTTGGATTAAACAAAAGAGAGTAATTACATGAGTTTCAAACTTTCATTTTGATTTAATTAATATATTAATTAATATAATAAGTTTTATCTTTTCTCCTACCTTCAGAAAAAAAGGCATGTCCACTGTTATTAGATATTAGAATTTTCTGAAAGGTAACTATCCCGCTTTCAGATAAAAATTTATATAGAATCTTTGAAAAAGACCTTTTTTCATACTTCATAAAAAAGAAAAAGACTTACTGTCTTTAGGATCTGATGCTACACCGCTGCTCAATACCTTAGGGGATCTACTCTATTACATAAGTAGATTCCTAAGATTTATCTCATATTATGATATAAATAAACAGCTTTTGTTGTATCGGTCCAAAACCTTTCCAATTGATCTTTACGGTGCTTCCTCTATCAATTAAATCTTTTTTTATCCATAGAAAGAAAGTATTTAGGCATATCTAGTCTTCACTTCATATTTCGACCTATGAAGTTTATTTATTTGCTACAGCTGATAAAAAATCGTTTTGGACGATGCTTATGTAGAAAGCCCTTTTTTTTTTGTTTCTAGTATTTCATTGACTAGCTGTTCGTTCTTTTTTTTCTATAGTGGAGATAGTCGCACGTAATGACAGATCACAGCCATATTATTAAAAGCTTGTGGTAAAAAGGGGTTTCGTTCTAATGCCCGAAAATAATATTCTAAAGCTTTGGTATGTTCCCCATTACTTGTGTGGATAAGGCCTATATTATAGAGTATATAACTTCGATCATAGGGGTCAATTTCTAGTCGCATAGCTTCATAATAATTCTGTAAAGCTTCCGCATAATTTCCTTCAGATTGAGCCGACATCCGTTACGGTCGTCATTCGCTTTAACGAATTCTCCGTTTCAGAACCGTATGTGAGATTTTCATCTCATACGGCTCCTCCTTTAGGTGCATAATGAAAATAATATATGGAAAAAAGTGATGTCATTATGAACTAAGCGGGGCTAATGTTTTTACAAGAAATCCCTAGCCAACCTTCTTGCAAAAGATCTTTTCTTACTACCAAGTGGGTTCATGCTAGATAAAAATAAAAAAGGAAACTCTAAAAATTTCTTTGTTCTCAACGCCCCTAAATTTCCAGGAATTAGTCACTTCAACAGTCTTCAATGGTTATACGGGTATCCAAAGTACGAACGAGATGGATGTTTATTGTTCCAACCATTTTAATTAGTCCCAATCCCAAAGAAGAAGAAGAAAGAAAGGGAATCATTTTGAAGAAAGTTTTCGTGTTGTTGATTTCTCGGCGTAGTGCTTCTTCCCCGATGCCTCCTATTCGTATATTGTATTAGTGTAGTAGGATTGATCTCTAATACGGGAACCATAGGTAAAAACCTTTTGCTCAATACTAGAATTCATAATTGAAGCATCTAAGGCTGCATTAATCGTGGATACATGACAGAAGGGATTGCTTTTTTTATATTCTAAACTTCACCTTCAAAAGCGTAGATTTTTTTTTCAATATTCGTTTTTCTTTCTATTCCAAATCGGCGAGAAATAAAAAAAAATAATGATAATCAAATCGCACCATCTCTGTAATAAGTAAATGCCTCTTTTTCTCCGGAAGTTGTCGGAATGACTCGTAATAAGATATCGGCTATAATTGTAAAGGTTTTATCAATAAAATTTCCATTTATACGCGATCTTGGCATAGGTAGTAATCCATTCTATAACTCTTTTTATTTCCTTTACCTTTTCTTTTGTAAGAAAATTTTCTCACAAACAAAGGAATTGTATAGTACGAACTCACATAAAAGCGGACTCATAAAAAAAAACCTTCTATCTACTTCCAACTACTTCCAATTCCAATTTTTCCGGTCAAAAAAGGGATCTATATAACCATAATCTAAAAAACGATGAATAACTCGCTATTCACCCAGGTACTCAGTCATAATCCTGATGTCGGAGAGATGGCCGAGTGGTTGAAGGCGTAACATTGGAACTGTTATGTAGACTTTTGTTTACCGAGGGTTCGAATCCCTCTCTTTCCTTACTTTCAACTAATTCACCAATCATACGTGATTGACCACAATGTATCAAATCAAATAAAATAGATAAAAAATCTACCTTGTTTTGATTTTGAAATAGATTCTCTATTCCTAATTTTTTTGATATGGAAAATGCTGGGAAGAGCAAACAAGGGATCCAAATCTCCCTACCAATCTATGATACATGAATAGGAAAAAGATTCCCCGACAAAATCCCTTACCTTGTGCGTGCCTTTTTGTTTTAATAAAAAACGAGGGCAAAGCGGAGTTGTCCGAACTCTTGTTTTTAGTTATTTTTTTTACTTAAGTTAGGTTTATTAAGTCTGTCGAGAGTAATATTCTACGACAAGCAATTCATTTATTTTCAAACCGACGCATTTCCTATCTATTATTTGATTGACTAACCCTTCATATTGGAATGTGTGAAGAGTCAGATGGTTTGGCAATTCCTCAGGGGCAGATGAATCAAGAAGATTTTGAACCAAAGTTCTAGAGTTTTGTTCATCCTTCACTGTAATAATATCTCGGGGTTTGCAGCGATAACTTGGTATATCAACTATACGACCATTAACTAAAATATGTCCATGGTTAACTAATTGGCGCGCTTGAGGAATAGTCAAAGCCATACCCAATCGAAAAAGGATGTTATCCAAACGCATTTCAAGTAATTGTAGTAAAACTTGACCTGTTGACCCCTTGGCTTTTCCGGCGATACGAACATATTTAAGTAATTGGCGTTCTGTAAGACCATAATGAAAACGCAATTTTTGTTTTTCTTCTAAACGAATACGATATTGAGATTTTTTTCCGGAGCGTGATTGGTTTCTAAGATCGCTTCCTGCCTTAGGCCTTTTACTAGTTAGTCCCGGTAAAGCCCCCAGACGGCGTATTTTTTTAAAACGAGGCCCTCGGTAACGTGACATAAAGACTCCTTTTTTATTGAAATTGTACAAAACTAAACAAAATTAAAACTGAACTAAATAATAATGATAAATGACGTGAAATCCACTCCAATAAACTATTGGAATACAAAGAGTAAGAAGATATATTCTCTCAATATACAGATTTTTTTTATTGTATATACAATATATATAAATCAAATAAATCACAAAAATTTTTCTTTATTTTCTTTATTTATTTTGCAAAGATCGAACTCTTTTACCCAATATATCTTCCTATATGGAAGTTTATATGACATAATATAAATGGGGTGGTAACTCTTGGAAAAAGATGAAAGAAGTCTTTTCAATCTTCTTTTATTTTGAAAGTGCATTAAAAATCATGTAAAAAAACGAAAAAATATGGAAAAGCCGGCTATCGGAATCGAACCGATGACCATCGCATTACAAATGCGATGCTCTAACCTCTGAGCTAAGCGGGCTCAAATAAATATATCATTAAATAAATAAAACATAACCTTAATTAATAGAATATAGCAGTATATCGACTTTCTAATTTTTATTTTATTAGTTTCTAAATAAGAAAATCTTAATTAGATCATAAATCTTTTTTTTTTTAGTTAAATGATATCTGATTTGAAATTCTTGTTTTTTTTTTGTTCTAACCTCATGCTATTATTATTTTATACTTTTTTTTTTCTAATTTTTTAGAATTATTCGAATTTCAAATCTACGAAGTAGACTTAAAATCTTTTTCCATTGCACATTGTAGAATTCTAAGTTTTAATAAAAATTATCAATTTCTTTTCATGAAAGTAAAAGAAAAAAAAGAATCGACCGTTCGACTATTTCTTCAAATTTAAGACAAATATGAGAAAAGGAAGAACATATATATGTTATGTAATATATAACCATATTGAATTGCAAATACAAAAATGATAGAATCTTTGTTGATTAGACTAAATCAATATGGGTCGGGCTCAAAAAAATGAAAGAAGATACCAAAGAAATAAGTATCTATATGTAATGAATTCCAAGGTTTCAGCATAAGAAAAAGTGGAAAGACATCATAATGAGATCCTAATAAAAAGGGGGATATGGCGGAATTGGTAGACGCTACGGACTTAATTGGATTGAGCCTTGGTATGGAAACCTACTAAGTGATAACTTTCAAATTCAGAGAAACCCTGGAATTAACAATGGGCAATCCTGAGCCAAATCCTTGTTTACGCGAACAAACCCGAGTTTAGAAAGCGAGAAAAAAGGGATAGGTGCAGAGACTCAATGGAAGCTGTTCTAACAAATGGAGTTCACTACCTTGTGTTGATAAAGGAATCCTTCGATCGAAACTTCAACTCAAAAAGGATGAAGGAGAAAGTCTGAATATAGGTAACACAAAACGATCTCAAAAATAACGACCTGAATCTCGATTTCTATTTTTTTATAAACAAAATAGAAATGTTGTGAATCAATTCGAAGTTTAAGAAAAAATCAAATATTCATTGATCAAATGATTCACTTCATAGTCTGATAGATCCTTGGTGGAACTTATTAATCGGACGAGAATAAAGATAGAGTCCCATTCTACATGTCAATACTGACAACAATGAAATTTATAGTAAGATGAAAATCCGTTGACTTTTAAAATCGTGAGGGTTCAAGTCCCTCTATCCCCAACTCTACTCCCCAAAAAGTATGTTTGACACCTTACCTTTTTTTAGTTATTCAAGAATTTCTTATCTTTTTTCATGCATCC